AAGGGGCTGTTTTCAGACCATTCGGCATGACTTTCCATTTCAAATGGTGATTAGGGATGCAAAATCCGGTTGTTGGTCTGTCTGGGGGATATATACCTAACTGCCAAAATATTAGCAGCCGCAGCAAGAACTAAGCAGCTTGTGGGAAAGCCTGAAACTATCAGTTTAGCACCCTTCTTTCTTAGGGACTCATATTCCTCACCTCATTACTATGTTTGCCCCTCCCAGAACACTTATTAATGAATTAGGCAAAGCGGAAGTCCCAGCTTTCAAGGAAGCGTAACTCAGAGCCGACGAACCATATGTTGGGGATTACCCGGACCTGGTAATGTGAGTAGATCCTGCTTAGCCGAAGAGGTAATGCCATACATGTCTTTTAAACCTATAGGATTTTTCCCATTTCAAATCCTTGGTACGAATTATGCTCTAAGTATGGGTTCTTGCCCCATTCATAAAGATGAAAATTGACATGATACACCAATCCCCTGAAGAGTATGATGTGCCCGGCCCCCCTTCTCTTGAGGTAGCATTTCAAAAATGAGTGGAACTTGAATCTTTAAGCACCTGCTTTAAATGGAGCTTTCAGAAAGCCCTTCGCCCTTAGCGAAGGCTTTTGCTATGCCACATGTCCTAGGTCTGACCACCTACCTTTTGAGTGAACTTTCGTCAGGAATGGGGCTTTTTCTTTAGCTACAATGGTCGGAACCGAGCAACTAGTCCCCCGGGTTTCAACTATCGATCCTTGCCCTTATGTTGAGGAGATTTGGAAGCACTTGCTGAATACCCTCCTAGCCAGGGGATCCCGCTTGCCCTTGCAAGATGATGCCGAGTGGGTTATGAACCATTATCCGGGGCATGGTCTCATTAGCTCTATTGCGAAACTTGCGCAGCCATATATCATACTTGGAAGGAGCGAAATGCCCGGATTTGAAAGCAATCAACTAAAGCCGCAATTGAGTGCTTCTTTTACTGGCTTCTTGGAGCGATTAGAATGCCATGTGAAGGCCTCCTGAGCGAATTCCCTTTTAATAGAACAACTCATTACGTCCTTCTCCGCTCAATAATCCCAGTGCTTTTTTCCTATAGCTTAATAGCATCTTACAGAGGTAGTCAGCCTTGGTTTGGTATCAAGAAAGGCTTTGGCGGACTAATTAATATGCTACAGGGTGCTAAGTTCAGGATTCTCAACCTCTCTCTATCTGCTGCTGTTTACCACATATGGATGGAGACTCATTTACTATTTATTCCGACTGGCTAGCCGGGCTGAGAATGATTCTAATTGATCCATTTTCATTTATGGTATAAACTACTGCTGTAAAGGAAGAAGATGAGGAAAAAGCTGGACGTCTAGGGATCGAGGTGATGGAGACCTTCCTAGGCGACCTCCATTTGAAAGGAGGAAGCAAAGAAACCGGGTGTCTGCAATTTATTGATGAGATTAAGCATAGGGAGAGTTGAATAGGAGGGTTCCCCTAGGCACTTTTGATACAAGCGAATACTTTTTTTCTATAGGAGGTATAAGGATAGTTTCCCTCCCGGGTCTTTGAGTTGGAGTTTGTTTCAGTGATTCTCGCTGCAAGGTTTTTTACACCCCTTTCTGCTACATCCCATAAGCCAGCAGCATCAGTCCCTTTTAGGGGGCAAATAATATGTTTTCTTCCGAGGACTACTTCACCATCGAGTGTGAGTTCCTCGTCTGAGTCTAGGATTTCCCTTCCGGCTTGTGATGTGATAAGAGACTTTTGGCTTAAGACTGGCTGGAGGGGAATTGGTACACTCGTAAGGAACTGGATGAAACTATGAACTCCTCAAAAAGGGGACAGCAGAGGAATGCGACTATAGAAAGTCTTACCTGGAACACTGGTTTATAAAGTATACTATTCATATAAACTTCTTACTCGGGGACTGGCACAGACTAAGGCCTTCGACTTCTCTTGTGCATGCAAAAAAACTTGACATTGAAATACGCCTTTTTGCTTGCGGAAACTGGAGGGGCTTATGATACTACAATTGCCTTCGGCTGAATCGTATTCCCTAGCCTCCTGGCACTCCAACTTCCAACGACATGTAAGGGCACTTTGCTTAAATGCCTTAATCTTAATAGTTTTCCACTCCTTTAGAAAGAGAAAGAGATCAAGCTAGAGACCTAAGGAGAAAAAATATCGTAGCTACGATTCATGGTATCCCAGGCAGGTAAAACAAATATTTCATTAAAAGAGTAAGGGAAAAGCCCTCCCATGACTGGAACTGGCTCAAGGCAAGGGCAAATTGCTCTTACTTCCCAAAGGTCGAGTATCTTTAAACCCTAAATGCCCTCTGCTCTTTTTCTAAAATTCCTCCCTTGCTCGCTTCTACCAACTACGCTTGTTCTCTCTTTTTCACTTTCTGGCTAATGACCTGACTCTTCAGTCAAGCGCATCCGAGCAACGAAGGTTGAGCTCCAAAATTCAAACGAGAATGAGGGTGTGAGATCAAAGTGAGACATGGATCATGTGTTCTAATAGGTGACCAGGCCAAGGGACGCTGTCGGAATCGCCCGGTTAAGTTGGACAGCAGTGACTCCCAAAAGGGGACCGCTCCCACCTCTGGGAAACGATCGGCACGCAGACTAGCTATATGAGCAGGTCAAGGGTGATCCTCCACTCCAATCCGGGGAGAATCGAGAGGGACCCAAGCGGGGCCGATGAGTGATACAAACAAAGGGGTTACATAAGTAATTGGAGGGACCATCGATTCTTCGGACGTCAGCTGAGAGATCTAGGAGATTAGACAGTAGGGAACCGAAGCCAAGAGCTAAACATATGCATGGGTGTACCCTCCAACTCCTTCGTTGGCGTGAGGGAATTTTGGAATCATAGAGGGCGGATTACCAACGGAACCCCAAACGTGAGGTGATCAGTCCTACTCCCTCGAATGCCTTTGCAGTTAGCAGCAGAAAGAGAGAATACCCTCTACAATGAGGGTACAAAATCGATCGGAGACTGGGAAAGGAAGAAGTTCGTTTGACCGCGATTGCTAAACATCATTGGAAAAAAGGGCAGCGAAGGCTACGCTACGGTCGGAGATTCATCCCAGGTTTCCTAAAGAGCAGGCGCGTAGGGTAAATAAATAGAATATAAAAGAAGAAGCAGCGTGTGAATCCCATCTAGAGCTCCTTCCTACTAAAAGCATGATAATAGTTGCGGCTACTTGGCCTATTGGGAGCTTTCGGAAAGAACTTTGCAGTGAGGCAAGAGGAAGTCCAATTTAGATGTTGAAACCAATGCTTGAAAAAACCGATCCTTTCTTTCATTTATTGGATCATTCTACGCTGTCGGGAGGGGGCTTTATCCTACGAGACGTCACCTATAATAGAATAGCCCTGCCCTCGCCAAAGAAACTTCAGTGCTCGCCTTACGAGTGATAGAAATACCTTACGAGAAGAAAAGAAGTGGAAACATCCTCTTCTGGAACTCACACATCCGATTCTGGGCAATTCAGAAGTGACAAGATCCGAGTGAAAGAGACCTGGCTTGGCTAGCTTTCTTGCTACGTACTTATTATAAGACAAACTGCACTGACTTCCCCCACTACGCGGTAAGGTTCTTATTTGAAAGAAGGTACCGCTTGGAACGACTAAGAGAAGAAAGAAAATACATATTTCGTATAGTGATGATAGAAACAACACGCAGGAAGGTCGCGCACGTGGGATCTCATAATTCCATAGAACATCCTCGGTATTTACATGAGGGGCCCCTACCGGGAGATCTAGGATTTGGAGAAGCAACGGGTTAGTGAGCCTTTCCATGTTATGCCCTTCTTCCGCTTTCCATCGAGTGTAGACAAGACGGCTATCATTGAGAGTTACGCGCTAGGAATTTCAAGGCTCAGGTAAACGGACTCTCGCTCGGTACCGCTACCAGGTCGGTATCCCTTGGCTCTCATTCTTTTTTTCACTTTTTTCTAGTTACACCCGGGGTCCCAGCCTTTCCTTCTCTCATCTTCTTTCTTCTTTTCTGCTTTTAAAGCTTGAATTTCTTTCTCTTTAGACTCAAGAATCTGTGTTAATAGTGGATTTACGCTCAAAAGCCGCATTCTTTCGTTTCTATTTATAGTATTATCTCTTCCAAAGGATATTACTGACTTAAGCATCGGAGTGTTTCCTAGGGCACACCCCGGGCTTGTTTTGCAGGTTGATTAGGTTGATCGTTGATAGAAGTTGGAGGCTAAGGATCGGATCCACGGAAGTCGGTTCCAAACTTCATCAAGTGGCACCGTCTGTAGGAATACCAACGATCTATTTGGTTTTCTCGCTGTTATTTTAGTTTCTGCTCGTTGTTGTTTCAATTTCTGCTTTTCGCTGAAACATGGCTGACAATCCACAGAAGTCTGTTCCTTCAGGGTCTCGTGTGGGATCTTCTGGGGATCCCAATCGAAGAGCGAAGGGTTCACGCAACCAAGAGCAGATCGAACGCTTGGAATTGGATTTTATGAAACTTCATAAGTCGCAATTCCAAGAGCAGTACAAGGATCAGTTTGACCTATTCTGTGAGGGCAAAGGACGTCGCAGCAAAAGAACTCGGGATAAGGAGGAGACGAATCGAGACAACGCCTCTCACCAGCCTTCTCGAGCCAAGTCCCGACGTACATACAGATCTTACTCACACCGGTCAGAAGAAAGTGAGGGTCCGAAGCAGCTCGACCAACAGTACGAGGAGATGGCAGCTCGAAAGAAGGCATTGAACGAATAGAACAAACCTTAGCGATCGGGAGATAATGGCTGTATCGCCCTAACGAGCCTAAAGAGGGAAATCCACGTTTTTGTTTGTTAAATCCATGGTTTTGCAACATGGGAGTCTTAGGCATATTAAAACGACAAAACAGCCCCAATCCCTTTTTTTTGCTTTAGATGCAAGTCAACTAACCACAGCAAGGACAGGACGGAACTGCTCAAGGGAAAAAGAGCAAGTAACTAAAGACAGAACATCGCTTTCTTCCTCCAAGACTATACTACCATTAAC